TATACCCTTAGTTAAGAATGTTGCATAAAAAATATCTATGTAACCACGATTATATGACCAATTGTATATTACATTTATTATTCGGTCCAAGAAAAGTCTCTTAGGACCTATTTTAACAAATGAATTAATTAATTCTAAATTCTGAAAAGATGAATAAACAGACCCATATAAAAGAGACGCTATGAATATTCCGAAATAGGCTATACTGACTGAATAAATTGCATTTGTCACAAATTCATACCAATTCACAGAATAGTTCGAATTTTGATGTAAAAGGTTTATCGATGGGATTAACCATTTCGATAATATATCCAAATCCATTCCTACTTGATCGAAAGGAATTCCTATGGATCCAACAAACAAAGTAAATAGGACCAATACAAGTAGAGAAAATAGCATAGTATTGTCCGATTCACAGGGATACATGGAAGTGTCTTTATTGTCAAAATGAGTACTAAAGGATCGCATCAGATTTCGTATATTCCCATCAATTTGATATATCTTCTTCGAAAAAAGGGAAACCTTTTTATTATTATTCATTACTGAGAAAAGTACATTTTTGTTAACTGGTTTCGGTCCTTCTTTTCCCCATATAGATATTGAAGAGAACGAGCTATTTTTAGTGCCACTGTAATTTTGAAACCGAACGTGTAAATGCCCCTCAAAAGTAAGTAAATACATCCGAAACATATAAAATGCAGTTAATCCTGCTGTGGAACAGGCTATTATCGCGAAAATCGGTGAATACAACCAACTATCATTAAGAATTTCATCTTTGGACCAAAAACAAGCAAGAGGTGGAATACCACAAAGAGAAAGTGTACCTAATAAAAAAGTAGTTTTTGTAATTGGCACATATTTGGTTAAACCACCCATAAGAACCATGTTCTGACTTTTATCTGGAGAATATCCAACAATGGGTTCCATTGAATGAATAATCGATCCGGATCCTAAAAACAATAATGCTTTCGAATAGGCATGAGTGATTAAATGGAATAAAGCAGCTCGATAAGAACCTATCCCTGGAGCTAACATAATATAACCCAATTGAGACATTGTAGAATAGGCTAAACTTCTCTTAATGTCTTTTTGAGCAAGAGCTAAAGTAGCTCCTAATAGTACCGTTATTATACCTAGCAAAGAAATGAGATTCATTATGTAAGGTATGACTGTGAAAAGGGGAAGAAGCCGAGCGACAAGAAAAATTCCCGCTGCTACCATAGTAGCAGCATGTATAAGAGCCGAAATAGGAGTGGGCCCCTCCATGGCATCAGGTAACCATACATGAAGGGGAAATTGTGCGGATTTAGCAACTGCACCAAGGAATAATAGGGAGGCACACAGAGTAGCAAATAAAGAATTGACCCCATTATTATGGATCAAGTTATTGAAGATTTCGAACAAATCCCGAAATTCCAAACTACCTGTTATCCAATAAAAACCTAAGATTCCTAATAATAAACCAAAATCCCCTACACGATTAGTTACAAACGCTTTTTGACAAGCATTGGCTGCAATTGGTCGTGTGAACCAAAAACCTATTAATAGATACGAACACATTCCCACCAGTTCCCAAAAAATATGAATTTGTATCAAATTGGAACTAGTAACTAATCCCAACATAGAAGTATTGGAAAAACTCATATAAGCAAAAAATCTCAAATATCCTTGATCATGAGACATATAATTGTCACTATAAATAAGAACCATGATTCCAACAGTAGTGATTAGTATTGACATAATAGAAGTAAGTGGGTCGATCAAGTGGCCGAACTCTAAAGAAAAATCATTATTGATGGTCCAAGAACATAGAAATTGATAGATAGAACTGCCATTGATTTGCTGAATAGACAGATCGGCCGAAAAAACCATAACTATACTTAGCAATGAAACACTAGGAAAAGCCCACATACGACGAAGATTTTTTGTTGCAGTCGGAACAAGCAGAAGTCCCCATCCTATTGACATAGTAACTGGAAGTGGAACGAAAGGTATGATCCATGCATATTGATATGTATGTTCCATAAGAAAATCAAACTTTTTTTATTCTTATTAATTGTTTCCGATTCACCAGCTCTTCTCTCTTTCGGAAGTCAAATAAATAAATAAAAATCAAGATAGAAAAGAACTCAAATAGGATTTTGAATTCTTAATTATTCCGATTCTTTCCCAAATATCGTATTGAATAAAAAGAAATTTAAATCAAGAAGTTACAATTGTTCAAATGACCAAGTCACTGGTTAAAACTGACCATTTAGTTATTAACTAAGATATTTATTAAGATAAAGAAAGAATATGAGATTTTCAATCATTCCACTATTACGGCGATTGATATCCATATAGTAAATAGTAAGGAAAAGGAATGACACCAAAAAAAGGTAAAAGTACTCTATTGGGATATGGATCATAGAATCCGCCAATAACTCGACCCAATAAAATACTAGTTATTTTAGTTAGTTTATTCGGAGTCATTAATTAATTCATTGTAGAACTGATTGATTGGCTTCTATTCCAATAAAATAAACTTATGTTTATAGGAAATCCTATGATACTCGTCACTTCGCATAGAACTGAAATAAGAGATTACTAAAATTACCTTTCTCAAGTAATGTATCGTTTAACAGATTAACTACCAATCTCATTTTCATTTAAATTATGAGTACTCTATCCTCGAGCTTGGTCAATTAATAGAAAAATTTTAAATTATTATTTTCTTAAATTAGGTAAGGATTCTTAAGCTTTTCGATTTATTCAATGTAAGACAACGAGATATAAATAGACTGAGATTGAGATATGAATTGGAACCCTTTTTGATTCTTATCAACAACAACCGGTTCGATTTCTATGGTAGCGGACCTCATAGACATAGATCGGAATGAAGATATGAAGGTACAAATTAGTACGAATTCTTCTTTCTTCGGGCATTGTATGTAATAGAGATGTGGAACAAAAAAAAATTCCTTTGAAAATCACATCGTTTTTCTTTTTTCTATTTCTTTTTTTATCCCTAGTGTACTCTATGTGATGCACACGTATCTATATTTTTGTATGTTATGAAGGAAGTATCCGCTATGGAATAAATATAGATAATGAATAGCAAGAACGATCCATTTTGAACAATACATGTCTTTCACATCCAACTATAAAAGTAACTTCTTTATTTTAAAATGGCGGTTCCAAAGAAACGTACTTCTATCTCAAAAAAGCGTATTCGTAGAAATATTTGGAAGAAAAAGGGATATTGGGCGGCGGTAAAAGCTTTATCTTTAGCTAAATCTATTTCTACCGGGCATTCAAAAAGTTTTTTTGTGCGACAAACAAGTAATAAAGCCTTGGAATAATCTGAATCGACATGACTCGATGAATTGGATGATTTATAAGATGAATAATTCACATTAACTAATGTTTTGAACTCATCTATATGAGATAGAACTGAACCGGCTGTTGTGGTATGTAGAATAAGAATTATTCTGTCTATTGGGTTCTAAGAACGGTACTATTTCTTTTTTGTTGTTGTTTGAAAAACAACAACAAAAAAGAAATAGTTAAACACAAAATACAAGGTTTCACTTTTCATTATAGTAGATTTTGATAATTCGCGAGATGGGGGTTGTTATTTCCCCCCCCCCCCCAAAAAAAAAAGATTTTTTTTAGGAAGAAGTTTCTTTTTTTAGGAAGAAGTTTATTCGATTATGTATCTCCAATAGTTATACATCATTAAGATTTTTGGAAGATCTGAAACAAGTATGAACGACAGTAGTAAAAATGAATGGATCCTTGAAACTAATTGATTGAAATATATATTTTAAGACTTTGCTTTGTAACTCTCCGAATCACTACATAGATTCCCTCTTGTTTCGACCCAATCAATAAAAACTCCCCGGATCCCCTTTAGGTCGATATTTATGTACGAAGAATAATTCAATCTTCCTTAATCCAAAATAGATCCTATGTTTGGACCGTAGGATCGATCAATCTATTTTATATAGAATATACTTTATTTATAAGTAAAGTACATAGCGTAGAATTCCAATAGAGATTGAAACTCTTTTGTTTTATGTGCAGCCCAATACCTAATTGGTTCGGTAAATCCTCACACGAATTATGTATACAATGAGGATCCCAACCATTAATACAGTTTTGATACCAAACTATCTAAATATTTATAGAAATCCCTTGGATGTAGTTATCCAATTGTGATACATAAAAAATCCTATTTATTTTCTTTTGTTCAGTGAAAAATGAATCTTTTTTCATTTCCGATCCATGAAATCAGATAAATGAGAAATGAATCATCAAAAAATGATATAAAAAAGGGACAATTCTTAGTTCTAGACCTCAACTGAGGACATAACCATCTAGTTCCAACTGTTCCAGAAGAACTTATACTACGTGAAAGCCTGTTGTTAAAAATGACACCATACCGGGATACTAAGGATTATTGAAGTTCAAATATTCATTTGAACGAGTCTTTATTCATCGATTCTAACGTTTCCTAAAATATATTGCATTGAATCTTTCAATCTCGACGATTGAACATCATATGGGCTATTATTATTTCGATCAAGCCGCCATGGTGAAATCGGTAGACACGCTGCTCTTAGGAAGCAGTGCTAGAGCATCTCGGTTCGAGTCCGAGTGGCGGCATCCTCTAAAAAGGACACATTAGATCCTATAATGAATTTAATTCGGAATTTACATTCCGTAATTGAGGGACCCCTCTTTTTTTTAATGATTTTTTTTTATGATATTTGCGACTTTAGAACATATATTCACTCACATCTCTTTTTCGATCATTTCAATTGTCATTACGATTTATTTGGTGACTTTATTAGTCCATGAAATCGTAGGACTATGTGATCCGTCAGAAAAAGGCATGATAGCCACTTTTTTCTGTATAACAGGATTATTAGTTACTCGTTGGATTTATTCGAGACATTTCCCGTTAAGTGATTTATATGAATCATTAATGTTCCTTTCATGGAGTTTCTCCATTATTC